GTTCCAGAAGATGTTAATGGTAAGCAAGAAGATTGTTTACGAAGAAACAACAAGAAAAATTCATATTCTGATACATAAGAGTTATATAGGAATCGAAATAGTCTTTTATTTTCTTTTTTCAAAAGAAAAATCGATTTCATTGAAGTAATAAGACTATTCCAATTCGAATAGTAGTTGAGAAAGAATCGCAATAAATGCAAAGATGGAACATCTTTGATCCGGTATTGAAGGAGTTGAACCAAGATTTCAAAATGGATAGGATAGGGTATTTCTATATGTGATAGATAATATAAATGCAAAAATTTGTCTTCTAAAAAGGGAAATATTGAATGAATAGATCGTAAATTCTGAAACTTTGGTGTTTCTTTTTCTTTCGGACAAGATAATTCTCGTAGCGAGAATGGGATTTCTACAACGATCGCAAACCCCTCAGATAGAATCTGAGAATAAAACTCAGAATAAAAAAAATTGTTGTAATCCAACAATCGATCTTGGTTAGGATGATTAACCGAGTTAATCCAAAAATTCTGCTGATACATTCGAATAATTAAACGTTTCACAAGTAGTGAACTAAATTTCTTGTTATTAGAACTAACAATTTCCACAGGTTCGGAACCTTTTAATCCATAATCATGGGCAAATGCATAAATATACTCCTGAAAGAGAAGTGGGTAAACAAAGTATTGTTGACGAGATTTCTGTTTTTCTGAATACCCTTCCAATTTTTCCATTTGTATTTCTACTTGAATCAGAAAGAAGAAGCATTTCTCGGTTTCTCAAATGATGATACATAGTGCAATATGGTCAAAACAGGGTGTTGCATTTTTTAATACAAACCCTGGAAAGAAAAGGAATCTAATCCACAGATCTTTTCCTTTTCTATCCAATTAGTTTATGTTTGTTCTAATTACAAAAGAGAACAAATCTTTTATTTTTGCAGGCCAATCGCTCTTTTGACTTTGGAATCCAGTCTCTTTATCAATATACTGCTTCTTTTACACATTCAATCCATAACATCCCTTTTCAATCTATAATCAAGAATAATTAGGATTTCTAAAAAAAAAAAAAAAAGAAAAAATCAAGGGTCCGTTCATAGGAAAACCCAACCTTTCCCCGCATCAGGCACTAATCTATTTTTAACGTCTAATTAGATCGGGGAATCATTTCAATTAAGAAGTTAAGCTCGTTGCTTTTTATTTTACCAGAATTGGAGCCAGGCTCTATCCATTTATTCACTAGACCCAGAAAATAGGAATTTTTTATTCCATTCCAAAAATCAAAAATAAGAAATTGATTTTATTACGACATGCTTTTTTTTCCATTCATTACCCTTGAGGATCAGTCGTGGTCTTCTAGACTCTACCAAGAGTCTGGACGAATTTGTTGCTTCATCCAAATGTGTAAAAGATCATAGTCGCACTTAAAAGCCGAGTACTCTACCATTGAGTTAGCAACCCAGATAAAATAGGATCTTAGATACGATCGAAACCCAAAAATCAATGGAATTACACCGCACGCTCCTGTCAAAACATTGAACTAGCAAAACATTAAAAGAAAGATTTTATCGCCCATTAAAAACACTCAAATGCCAAAATGAACAGGTCCGGCTAAATTTCACTAAGGTTAAAAAAGGAGCGGCCCCAATCACGATAGCAAAATTGTCATTTTTTTAGCAATTTATATTTCTTTATATAAATAAATCTTGTATGAGAGTACATGCAAGAGGGACAACCTTATCATTTGAGCGAAGTGTAGACAGAAAAACCTAATATGGAGTGAGGATAAAGAGACCTATCTATCTACAAATTCTATTTGTTCAATAGACCTTTGTCAATGGAAATACAATGGTAAGAAAACAAATTAGATAGAAAAAGTAAATAAAATAAGGGCTTATGTTGGATTGGCACGACATAAATCCAGTCAAAAATAGGACTAAGAAAGAGGCAAATTGTGTCTAAATAATTAGACAACGAGGGATACTAGTGATCCTCTCCTACTTTTTTATTCATTTAGTTCTTCAATTAACTCAAAGTTCCTTCTTTTTCTTTAAAGAATTCTGCCTTCCTTAAAATATCATAAACAGTTCTTGTAGGTTGAGCACCCTTTTCAAGGAAATAGAGAATAGCTGGAACATTTAAACAAGTTTGATTCTTTATCGGATCATAAAAACCTACTTTTCGAAGATCTCTTCCTTCTCTTCGAGATCGAACATCAATTGCAACGATTCGATAGACAGCTTATTGGGATAGATGTAGCTAAACAATGCCCCCCCTAGAAACGTATAGGAGGTTTTCTCCTCATACGGCTCGAGAAAAAGATTCGAATTTCTGTCTATAATACAAGTAGATAGAAATTAGACTATGACTTGCATTAATTTCCTTACAGAAAAAACAAATTTCATTTATACTCATGACTCAAGTTGGTTAATTTTGACTGACAGACTTAAAAGGAAAAATCCTTCCAAATTTTTTGAGTCGTCTCTAAACTCTTTTCTTTGTCTCATCTCGAACGAATTGACTTTTATTCCTTATTCTGATCCAATTCTATTGTTGAGACAATTGAAAATCGCGTTTACTTGTTCCGGAATTCTTTATCTTTGATTTGTGAAATCCTTGGGTTTAGACATTACTTCGGGAATTCCTATTCTTTTTTCTTTCAAAAGAGTAGCAACATACCCTTTTTTTCTTATTTCCTTCGATAAAGCATTTCCCTCTTCTATAGAAATCGAATATGGGCGATTGATTCTGATAAACTTTTAATTGAAAGAGTTTTTCCAATCTTCCAAAATTGGACTTTCTTCTTATTTTAACCTTTCGATTTCTATATTAAGGATAGACTGACAAAGTTGGCCTAATTTATTAGTTTTCACTAACCCTAGATTCTTTCCCTTGATAAAAAATCAATTCTGTCCTCTCGAGCTCCATCGTGTACTATTTACTTACAAACAACCCAGCGCAAATTTGGTTCGGGACGAATAGAACAGACTATGTCGAGCCAAGAGCATTTTCATTACTATGGAAAATGATGGATAACAAAATCCACAATCGATCATGTCCTTCAAGTCGCACGTTGCTTTCTACCACATCGTTTTAAACGAAGTTTTACCATAACAAACATTCCTCTAATTTCATTGCAAAGTGGTATAGGGAATTGATCCAATATGGATGGGATCATGAATAGTCATTGGTTTAGTTTAGTTTTTTGTATACTAATTCAAACTTGCTATCTATGGAGAAATATGGATAAAAGAAATAAGTATTTATCGGGGAAGACTCCGCAAAGATCCAATTTATTTAAACCCATATTCTATCATATGAAGGAAAGGAAACATAGTTCGAAAAAGACGAATAAACAAGTTTGCTTAAGACTTATTTTTTATTGAATTTCCATCCTCAACAGAGGACTCGAGATGGTCAATCCTGAAATGAGAAGCGAAGGATCGACTCTTCTCCAACAAATAAACTATCAACCTCAAAAAAAGTTTAATTAATTTAATTACTATATTAGAATTAGATTAGCAATATATTTTTACATAACAAAAACTATTAACTAAATAAACTATTCCAATGAAAAGATTGAAAGTTTTTTGGTAGTTATAGAATTCTCGTACTTCTTCGACTCGAATACCAAAAGAGGGAAAAAAAAGAAGTAAAAAAAAAAACACATTTCGTGTAAAGTCAAATTAAGGCCTTTGCTTTTACTTATAGCATTCTTTCTTTTACCTAAAAGAAGCAACTCCAAATCAAAAATCAGGAGAAGTATGATTTTTTGAATCCATTCTATCCAACGAACAGTTCTTACCTTATCCTTACCAGAATGGATCATTCTGGATATTTAAAGAATCGCAGATCGAGATGGTTTTCGCTTAACCAAAGAGGGGCCCTTTTTACTAATAATATAATACAACAAAAATCTATCTCTATCATAAAGGGATAGGTCTCATTTTTTATACAGTGTTTTACGTCAAGTTTAAAATTTTTTCAATTAATTCGAAAGCCGAGTAGACAGAATATATGAATTTCTCTCTAATCCTCACATTCCATTGATTTAGAAATGGATATTTGCAAATCAGATAATATCTAAAATACAAAAATGGAGTTCCTATCCATAGAATAGAAACCCTTTTTCTTTTTTCGCAAGCCGATCTTGGTCAAAAGTTTTAAGACCCGTGCTGAAACTAAAAACTTCCTATTCTTTAATCTGGCCATGAAATATAGAATTAGGATACCCCCTTTATTTTCTTTTTATTTACTTACTTTAGTTCTTTAGTTCGGGAAAAATAAATAGGGGGTCCTTCTTTTCTTTCACATTAGATGTCAAATGTATCATGTAAGAATTCCCCCTTCATGGATATGGAGCATAAAGTTTATCTAAGAAGTTCGAATTTCAAAACACATATGAGTAATGAGTAGTAGTAGGGGCATATCCTGAATGTGACTGATAGACCCAATTTTTCATGAAAATAAAGATATTCAATTTGACTGGACTTGACACTTGATTATGTTTTCTGAGAAAGAAAAAGAATGCTTAGAAATGCATCTAATCTAAGAGTTCATAAGAGATAATTATTCTCTTTAATAAACTTTCTTTTGTCTCGTGTGGGGTACAATATGATTTCATCTTTCGTTTCATCAGAAAAAATCTGGGACGGAAGGATTCGAACCTCCGAGTAACGGGACCAAAACCCGCTGCCTTACCACTTGGCCACGCCCCATTTCTGGTTTTATGCGACACTAATAAACACTATTATGTTTATTTGTTATTCGTCAATCCCACTTCAATTACATAAAAAATGAGGGATACTCTCTTGCTAGGATTCTAGACATGCGGATAATATAGAATCCAAAAAATGCATTGATCATTACATGGAATTCTATTAAGATATTATATGAAAGTCGAATTTCTTCCATTCTCATTTGAGAGTGCGAATACAAGGAGGTATTTTGCGTTTGGGAAAGTCCGAAGAAAAAAGGATTTTGAACCCGCCTTTTCTTTTTTCCCTTAGAAAAATAACTCAATCAAAATCCAATTATCTACTCTACAAGAACGAAATGCTTGTTATGCCTAATATACTTAGTTTAACCTGTATCTGTTTTAATTCTGTTCTTTATCCGACTAGTTTTTTCTTCGCCAAATTGCCCGAAGCTTATGCCATTTTCAACCCAATCGTGGATTTTATGCCTGTCATACCTATACTCTTTTTTCTATTAGCCTTTGTTTGGCAAGCTGCTGTAAGTTTTCGATGAAATCTTTACTACTCTGTTCTGTCTGCCAAATTGAATGATGTATTCATTCCAAAAAAATTCTAAAAATGAATAAAAGCCGAGAAGTCTTATATTATGAACCTTCGATTCTAAAATTCTAATTCTTCTACATTGAATGTATAGCTGCAGCAATAAATAGGGATCCGCCTTTCTACCCCACCCCCTGCACCTACGTTGAGCAGGTACCTTTAGGTACCCACACAATACCTAACCTAATTTTTGATATTGATAAGAGTGCTTATTATAAATCAATTCTTGCAATTTTTTTCAAGAATTGATTTTTGCATTTTTAGGTGTAAAAATAAACAAAACCCATCCTAGTGGATCTGTGTGGTAAGGAAAAACGGGTAATCTATTCCTTAAAAAAAAATCTTGGAGATTATGTAATGCTTACTCTCAAACTTTTTGTTTATACAGTAGTGATATTCTTTGTTTCCCTCTTTATCTTTGGATTCTTATCTAATGACCCAGGACGTAATCCTGGGCGTGAGGAGTAAAAATCCAAATTTTTTTGGAATTTTTTCTTACAAATTGGATTTGTTTCGTACATTTATCTATGAGAAAATCCGGGGGTCAGAATTCCTTCCAATTCGAAAGTCCCAAATGATCCGAGGGGGCGGAAAGAGAGGGATTCGAACCCTCGGTACAAAAAAATTGTACAACGGATTAGCAATCCGCCGCTTTAGTCCACTCAGCCATCTCTCCCCGTTCCAAATCGAAAGGTTTCCGTGATATGACAGAGGCAAGAAATAACGATTGCAAAAAATCCTTCCTTTTTCTTTCAAAAGTCCATAAAAATTATATTGCCAATTCCATTTTAATTATATTCTTTTTTCTTAATGTTAATAAAAAAAAGAAGAAAATTCTTGTTTTTTCTTTCTAAAATTCGATATTGGCTGAGAAACAATCAGATAGATTTTCTCTTCAGCGGGCATTTTCATATAGGACTTGTTATAATAAAACAAGCAGGTTATATAAAAAATAAAAAACTCTTTTTTCGATTATTTATAAACAAAACAAAAAGGGTTCTTATCAAACCCACCATAAAATTGGAAAGAAAGATAAAGTAAGTAGACCTGACTCCTTGAATGATGCCTCTATCCACTATTCTGATATATAAATTCGATGTAGATGAAATTGTATAAGCGGATTTTTTGTATTTCCTTAGACTTAGACCGCGCAAGGCAAGAATTTTTCGCTATTTACGATTTCATATTCTTGTTACTAGATGTTCTATAGGAATAAGAAGAAATCGCAACTCCTTTCCGCTACACATAAAAATTGATTTCGAAAGTCAATTTTTTTTTCAATATCTTTCTTTTTTTTTTTCAGAATCCAATTTTTGTTCTTCCACCCATGCAATAGAGAGCGAGTGGGAAAAGAGGGGTTACTTTTATTTTCATTTTTCCTTAAAAGATAGGCTTTGAAATAGGAGTCATGGAATAATGCTGAATTCAAATGTTTATTTCTATAGTATAAGAAAAACTAATCGAATCAAATTCATGGATTTACCACGACCTCGGTTGTGACCCCATAGATAAAAATAAAAAATTTCTATCTTCGAGACCTTTGAAAAAGGGCATTGAACGAGAAAGAAATCGTCCACAGATAATCAAACTATCGTATGCCTTGGAAGTGATATGAGGTGCTCGGAAATGGTTGAAGTAATTGAATAGGAGGATCACTATGACTATAGCCCTTGGTAGAGTTACTAAAGAAGAAAATGATCTATTTGATATTATGGACGACTGGTTACGAAGGGACCGTTTCGTTTTTGTAGGATGGTCCGGCCTATTGCTCTTTCCTTGTGCTTATTTCGCTTTAGGGGGTTGGTTTACAGGGACAACTTTTGTAACTTCTTGGTATACCCATGGATTGGCTAGTTCCTATTTGGAAGGTTGTAATTTCTTAACCGCGGCAGTTTCCACCCCTGCCAATAGTTTAGCACACTCTTTGTTGCTACTATGGGGCCCGGAAGCGCAAGGGGATTTTACTCGTTGGTGTCAATTAGGCGGTCTGTGGACTTTTGTCGCTCTCCATGGGGCTTTTGCACTAATAGGTTTCATGTTACGTCAATTTGAACTTGCTCGGTCTGTTCAATTGCGGCCTTATAATGCAATTTCATTCTCTGCTCCAATCGCTGTTTTTGTTTCCGTATTCCTTATTTATCCACTGGGGCAATCTGGTTGGTTCTTTGCGCCGAGTTTTGGCGTAGCAGCGATATTTCGATTCATCC